TCGTTTTTCATCAAAGCAAATACAAATATGGTCATTTTCATTTCTTCAACTAGTATCGATGGAGATGGATAAAGACACATGTGGATTAGTACAATTATTGGTATCGTCATATTCAGGATTCTAAGAGAGACCTCACTGAATTTGGCCTTTTCGATTCCTCCCGATCCGTATAATGAAATCTAATCGAGTACCCTATCTTTCCCGGTAGCACATACACAAATAGAATTCTTATTTGTACGATACAAAATGACTTTAATTTCTTTGATAAAATCCTTTTAATCGGAAAAGTCTCTTCTTTTTTGGCTCCGATTTTGTGTAACCTCAATTATTTGAAACAATCTATCTCATTCAAATTGTACACTGAAGTTTTGATATATTATATGGATCCCATTCCTAATTCAATCAAGTAAAGAGTATATTAATAAAATAAAAATCAAATAAGGACTCTGCCTCTCTTAGAGAGAGAGGGAATGGATAATCTTTTTTAAGGGTTTATGCCGAAGAAAAAACAAACTCTAAAAAAAAAAGTGAATTGGGTAGAATATTCGATTTTTTTTTTATACTGTACTAGGACTTATCTTTATCACACTTTTTTTTTGTTTTCCAATCCAATAAGATTAGATCATTCAAAAAAGGAGTTTAGAACATAACTCCCCCTTTACCATTTCGCTTCTATTGTTTGTTTGTTTTGTTTTTGTTTTGTTTGTAACTTATGTAAGTTTAAAGACGATTAGATGATACTTAGTCAGATGATTGTACAAGGAAGGAGATAGTTTTATAGAAAAGAAAGAATGGAAAAGAATGATAAATAAAGTAACAAAGTAAGGAAATTTTCGATTGGATCAGGAATCCATTTTTGGATTTGGTATGAATAAATGATCTTTCTATGTTATACTATTCAATTCTCGACGATAAATCGATTTGAGAGTTCAGATATTGTTATTCATGATATTGATCTGATTCGATATCATCGAGATGGAATTCATCCCATTGAATTTAGAGGCGAAAGATTTATCATCTCTTATGGGATTAAATCCCGAATTATTGTGAAGTAAAGAAAAACGAAACGATGAGATTATGGAAGTAAATATTCTCGCATTTATTGCTACTGCACTGTTCATTCTAGTTCCTACTGCTTTTTTACTTATAATATATGTAAAAACTGTTAGTCAAAGTGATTAATTTGAATGAAACTTGACTTCTTAGTTCTTATCAATATCAAGAATTAACGAAATAAAATGAAAAGAATTCCAATTTTGCGTTTTAGCTGAAATGAGCGAACTAGAATCAGCAGGATTCTATGAGATCCGATAGTATGGTAGAAAGTAATATATTTACTACCATACTATCTATTTTTGTTATTCTAGTATATAAAGTTGTACTGTAGAAAGATCTGGGCTTAATATGGATCAATCTAGAATGTCATCTTCATATTCATATATAGATAGATATATAGACAATAGATATTAATTATCTATATGGAATGTAGATAAGGTTCAAATTTGATTTCTTTTCTTCATATGTTTGATTTGTGTTGGTTCCAATTAATCTGGAATAGTTGAAAGGGGCCTCTTACTCTTATGATTCCAATTCCTGGATTTCTGATTATTTTCAATATGAATCCCGGAATCCATTGAAATAATCAAATCAATGAAAAGAAAAAAAAAGAATAGTTGGGGTATGTATTAATAAAAGAAAATCAAGAAATCTTTTTTTAGCATTCCAAAGAAGTAATTAATTGAACACATCCAAGGAAAGGAGTTTTATAAAAACTTTTTCAGATTTCGACGAAAAGAAAAGGATTAGTAAACCCCGCCGATTTTAAATCTTTGAATCATAATATGAAATGAGTCAAGTCAATAAAGTATAGCATAAATCGAATTTATAAAACGAAAATAATAAAAACAATACTAAACTAAGTACTAAGTACGCAATATGTGACTTCTCCAAGAAAATATCTTAGTATGCGGAGTATCCCGTTAGAGAATCACTATGTCTATTTTATTTCCCGTAGAAAATCACTTAATTTAATAACTTTTAAATAACTAAAAAAAGAACTACTTTCTTTTGTCTTTGAACCGGAAAAAGGCAAACAAATAAAAAGTAAAAAAGGTTCCGCTGCTCCTTATTGTCCATATATAACTCTGATAAGAGCCGGTTTATCATAATAAAGAATTTAGGAAGAATTCGGTTGGAATAACTTTCCTATCATTTGTATTCTTTTTACTTTTGAAATATGAACACTGGAATCATTAAAATATTTATTTGATTATGATTAAAAGGGTATTATTCAAATATTATTCATAGAATAAATTACTCCACTCGAATCGAATAGAATTTTGAAATTGAATTCAATTATTGAATTCAATTTCAATATAAATAGTTCAATTTAAAATAGTTAAATTAAAAAGTCTTTGCAGAACGATCTATAAAAGAATTGATAGAGTTTCATTTCTCAACTCAATTAGTAGTATCCCTAGAGTCCACTTCTTCCCCATACTACGAGTGAAAGGGAAAATGTAAAGACTACCATCAAAGCAGCCCAAGCGAGACTTACTATATCCATGTGAATTATGTCCCCTATCTCTATGAATATGAAGGAATTTTGCTAGTATTGTTCACTTTTTTCCATTATTTTTCACTAATAATAGTCACTAATAATAATAATAGTCACTAATAATAATATTAGTATCGCTGGTGCAGAGTAAAAAAAAAAAAAAGATTTTGTCCAATACCATTGATGAAACAATCCAAAAAATCCAATTCAATTAATTAGAACCAATTAATTATAAGAAGTTCTTGTATGATTGCTAGTAGAATCGGGAAAGATTAAGCGCAAACAAAATAAGCAGCAGCGCTCTTGGAAATATCAACGAGTCTTTTTCCTCCGCTGTTTCTATTGGGGACAATATATCAGCAAAACGGAATAAGGTATTTCGCGTCTTTTGTTGATCAGGCGACACCCGGATTTGAACTGGGGAAAAAGGATTTGCAGTCCCCCGCCTTACCACTCGGCCATGTCGCCAAGGCAATAGAAATAAAAAATAGACGAAAATACCCCCCCCCCTTTTTTTTTTACTAAACTTCTTTTTTTTTTTTTGTACTTGTATCTTGAATCCCATTTTTCTTAATCTGAATCCCTTTCCTAAAAGAAATCCTTCCTTTTTTGGATTGGATCTATCTCTTTGATTAATTTTGTATAGTATGTCAAATGTCAAAACACGCACTATCTGAATTCTTTCTCCTTTCTATTGAAAGGAAAAACAAAATGTGAATTTTCAGTCACAAAAGCCGAAATTCAGGACAAATTGGAACCGTTAACTATTGACTGAAAATTCATGAAGGATTCTCGAATTTGAATCTAAATTTGAATCTAAAATTGTATTTCCCGAATGATATAAGAAAATCAAAATGGATATCTAACTATCCAGTATTGATTCTTTTCAATAAAAAAAAGCCTTCTCTATTTCAATTATAACAACAATTATGAGTATATGTAAACCCCAGAACATAAATTATTACACGTATACCTCTAATCAGATATCTTATCTGTTTATGATTCCTATAGAAAATCGATATTTTGCTAGAGCACGCCATGCGCTGTACAGAATAGACCCGCAATAAAAGGAAAGACATATATATAGATAGCTATAGTTCTATCCGCGTATGCTTAATAAAGCTTTCTTCTGCGCTTCAACAAACTCTATAAAAATAAAAAAAAAATAGATAAAAAAAAATATCTCTTCTGTTCGGTGCGAATCCTTTTTTTTTTTTGAACTGAACAAGGAAATCCATGAAAAAAAAGAAAAAAGCTAAGTGCTAAAAAAACAACTTTATATTGTTTCTAACTATTGGGTTTTTATCTCATCGAAGAGATCAAATCCCGAATTATTTATTTCACTTGTATTGGAATATGTAATATCATAAATAATAGTAGAAATTGAATCACTTTTTGTTATTCTATATAAAATTCCATAAGTATAAGTTAAGTGGAATTTCTCAATTCTTTTCCAGTTGTATCTGTTGCAAATTCCAATTTGAGTAGAAAATCAAAATTCTCTTTATTCCTCCGTTCATACGTATTTCAGACATTCCATATTCATATATGGAGTTAGATAAAATTTTATGTGATTCTGTAAACAGAATAGCAATTCCATCAGTGCTGATCGATCCATATAATTGGATGAAAAACGATCCAATAATGGGATTTTTTTTTTCAATAAATGGGAAATTTTAAATGCTTGGGGATGGAAATGGGGGAATGTCTACAATACCTGGATTTAATCAGATACAATTTGAAGGATTTTGTCGGTTCATTGATCAGGGCTTAGCAGAAGAACTTTATAAGTTTCCAAAAATTGAAGATAGAGATCAAGAAATTGAATTTCAATTATTTGTGGAAACATATCAATTAGTAGAACCATCGATAAAAGAAAGAGATGCTGTATATGAATCACTTACATATTCTTCTGAATTATATGTATCCGGGGGATTAATTTGGAAAAACAGTAGGGATATGCAAGAACAAACAATTTTTATTGGAAACATTCCTCTAATGAATTCCCTGGGAACTTCTATAGTAAATGGAATATACAGAATTGTGATCAATCAAATATTGCAAAGTCCTGGTATCTATTACCGGTCAGAATTGAACCATAACGGAATTTCGGTCTATACCGGCACTATAATATCAGATTGGGGGGGAAGAGTAGAATTAGAGATTGATAAAAAAGCAAGGATATGGGCTCGTGTGAGTAGGAAACAGAAAATATCTATTTTAGTTCTATCATCAGCTATGGGTTTGAATCTAAGAGAAATTCTAGAGAATGTGTGCTACCCCGAGATTTTCTTGTCTTTCCTGAGCGATAAGGAAAAAAAAAAAATTGGGTCAAGGGAAAATGCCATTTTGGAGTTTTATCAACAATTTACTTGTGTAGGCGGAGGTCCAGTATTTTCTGAATCCTTATGTAAGGAATTACAAAAGAAATTTTTTCAACAAA